AGATGTCCTATTTGAGAGAGTTGAAGGATTGGATTTAAGGACCATATGGCCCTGAGGTAAGAACCAGATGCCAGGTATAGTTCCATTATAGAAACCCCCACGTTGAAATGGGCCCGGAGCGAGAAGAGGTATACTTCAAGCAAGGATTGTTGGTTTCTCGAGACCAGGTGACTAAGCTCTTTTGGATAATTGAGGTCCATAGAGAACTGTCCTAGAATAAAGTGTATGCACGATTAAACACTATATATGTCTTATGTAATATATATAAACTACTGTACATGCTTAATATTCATGGGGACTAGCAATTAATGCACGATATACATAATATGTCTTATGCAATATATATAAACTACTATACATGCTTAATATTCATGGGGACTAACAGTTAATGCACGACATACATAGTATGTCTATATAGGCGGGGGGGGGTTACTTGTTTTTGTGGTAAATGAAGACATACTGGGCAAGCACAGTATGGGTGTATGCAATATATGAATTATGGAAGTCGTGGGGTTAGTTTTTGGTATTAGCAAGGAATAGTTTAAGAAAGAATTTCAGCTTTGGGTGCTGATGGCGGAGCTGTTGCTTCTTCCTTGAAGTCTTAGGGAGGGCGTGTGTTCTCCTTTTTTGGTTTACAAGACCAAGGTATTTTATATACTACAAAGACTCTTCATTTAAGGAGGCGATTTTCAATGATGCCTGAGATGGGTATTAGGATCAGGAGAGTTGAGAAGTATAGGACGGAGGCTAGTTGGCCGATGGTAATAAAGGGGTGTTCTACGGGTTGGCCGCCAATTCATGTTAGAGTTAGGAGGTCTGCTACTAGGAGTCAGAATAGGCATTGGCTTAGTGGTCGGAATATTATTCCTCGTTGTTTGGAAGTATGGAAGATTGGGATTATTGCTAGGACTAGGATTGAGAGTACTAAGGCTAGGACTCCTCCTAATTTGTTAGGGATGGATCGGAGAATTGCATATGCGAATAGGAAATATCATTCGGGTTTGATATGGGGAGGGGTATTTAGGGGGTTGGCGGGGGTGTAGTTGTCTGGGTCCCCTAGCAGGTCTGGTGAGAATAGAACGAGTAGTATAAGTGTTAGAATTAGTGCTAGGATGCCTAGGATGTCTTTAATTATGTAGTATGGGTGGAATGGGATTTTGTCTGAGTCGGATGTGATTCCTGAGGGGTTATTGGATCCTGTTTCGTGGAGAAATAGGAGATGAACTGCTGCTAGGGCTGAGATGATGAATGGGAGGATGAAGTGGAAAGCAAAGAATCGTGTTAGGGTAGCTTTGTCTACTGAGAAGCCTCCTCAGATTCATTCTACTAGGCTAGTTCCGATGTATGGGATTGCTGACAGGAGGTTGGTAATTACAGTTGCCCCTCAAAAGGATATTTGACCTCATGGTAGAACATATCCTATGAAGGCTGTGGCTATAACTGCAAATAGCAGTATAATTCCGATGTTTCATGTTTCTGAGAAGGTGTAGGAGCCGTAATATATTCCTCGCCCTACGTGTATGTATAGGCAGATAAAGAATATGGAGGCTCCGTTGGCATGTATGTATCGGATGATTCAGCCATAGTTGACGTCGCGGCAGATGTGGGTAACTGATGAAAAAGCGGTTGCTGTGTCTGATGTATAGTGTATGGCCAGAAAAAGGCCAGTGAGAATTTGTAGGATTAGGCAAATCCCTAATAAAGAGCCGAAGTTCCATCATGCTGAGATGTTGGACGGAGCGGGTAGGTCGATGAATGAGTGATTAATAATTTTAACAAGGGGGTGTGATTTTCGAATGTTGGTCATTAGGTTCTTGTAGTTGAAATACAACGATGGTTTTTCATGTCATTGGTCATGGTTAGATTCCATGTAAGAATAATGATAACATACATTGTATTTATTTTGAGTACAATTTTTGTAGTGAGCTTTGTAAGTTTTTCTTCAAAGCCCTCTCCTATTTATGGTGGGGTTGGTTTAATTGTGGCTGGGGGTGTTGGTTGTGGTATTGTATTAAATTTTGGGGGGTCATTTTTAGGTTTAATGGTTTTTTTAATTTATTTGGGAGGTATGCTTGTAGTATTTGGGTATACTACAGCTATGGCTACTGAGCCCTATCCTGAGGCGTGGACGTCTAATAAGGCTGTATTGGGGACGTTTATTATGGGGGTGCTGGCGGAATTATTGACTGCTTGCTATATTCTAAAGGAGGATGAGGTTGAGGTTGTGCTTAAGTTTAATGGTGCGGGTGATTGGGTAATTTATGATACAGGTGACTCAGGGTTTTTTAGTGAAGAGGCTATGGGAATTGCAGCGTTGTATAGTTATGGGACTTGACTGGTAGTTGTTACTGGTTGGTCTTTGCTTATTGGTGTATTGGTGATTATGGAAGTTACCCGTGGAAATTAAGTAAGGATAAACTAAGGATCAAGGTGATTATGAAGGATAAGAAGTAGAGCTTGACTAGTCCTTTCTGATTAGATACGGCAGTTGATATTTTTATCTGGAAGTAGGAGATGGATTTTGGTAATACATTTTCTAGTCAGATTATGTCTAATAGTATTGATGCGGATTTTTGGCCTATAGTCAAGCTTATTGTTGGCGGGAGGCGGTGTATTACGATTGGAAAATACCCCAGGAGGTTAGAGAACTTAAAAAGGTTTGATGGGTATTTGAATTTTAAGTTTTTGGCCGCGAGGTTGAGTTCTAATGCCAGGATAAAGCCTGTGATAGTCACGGCAAGGGCAGTTAGTTTTAGATAATGGGGTATGGTTATTTGTGGGATAGTTATTGGGGGGATGTTATAGGAGATTAGGTATCCTGCAAAGATGCTTCCAATTAAGAGACGTTTGATGGAATTAATGAGGTGGGTATTATTTTCATTGATTAGGTTCAAGGTGTTGAATCGGGGTTGTCCTAAGAGTGCGAAGAATATGATTCGAGTACTGTAGGCGGCTGTGAGGGATGTAGCGATGAGAGTAATTAGTAGGGCTCAGGCGTTGGTATACGACGTGTTGGCTGTCTCGATGATTAGGTCTTTAGAGTAAAAGCCTGTTAGGAAGGGTATACCTGTTAGTGCGAGGCTTCCAATGATGAGGGAGGTGGTGGTGAATGGCATTGATTTATATAATCCGCCTATTTTTCGGATGTCTTGTTCATCGTTTAGGCTATGGATAATTGATCCTGAGCATATAAATAGTATGGCTTTAAAGAATGCGTGTGTGCAGATATGTAGGAATGCGAGGTAGGGTTGGTTAATTCCGATGGTTACGATTATTAGGCCTAGTTGGCTTGAGGTTGAGAAGGCGACGATTTTTTTGATATCGTTTTGTGTAAGGGCGCAGATGGCTGTGAATAGAGTAGTAATAGCTCCTAAACATAGGGTTAGGGTTTGTATAGTTTTGTTTTGTTCTATAAGTGGGTGAAAGCGGATTAGTAAGAATACTCCGGCTACAACCATTGTGCTTGAGTGGAGTAGGGCGGAAACAGGAGTTGGGCCTTCTATGGCTGATGGTAGTCATGGATGTAGGCCAAATTGAGCGGACTTGCCTGTGGCTGCTAGTAGGAGTCCTAATAATGGGATATTTAGGTTTTCATGTTGGGTGATAAAGATTTGTTGGAAGTCCCATGCATTTAGGTTGGTGAGAAATCATGCTATGGCTGCAATAAAGCCTACATCACCGATGCGGTTGTAGAGGATTGCCTGTAGAGCAGCAGTATTTGCGTCTGTTCGGCCGTACCATCATCCGATAAGTAGGAAAGATATGATGCCTACTCCTTCTCAGCCGATAAACAGTTGGAATAGGTTGTTAGCAGTTACTAGAATTATTATAGTAATTAAGAACATGAGGAGGTATTTGAAGAATCGATTGATGTGTGGATCTGAGTGTATGTATCATATTGAGAACTCCATGATCGATCATGTGACGAAAAGTGCTACAGGGATAAAGATGATTGAGAAGTAGTCTATTTTAAAGCTTAGCGATAGTTTAAGAGTTTGGATCGATAATCAGTGTCAGTTTGAGATTACTGCTTCTTGTCCTGAGGAAATAAATATTACAGTTGGGATTATGCTGATAGTAAAGGCGTAAGAGATTGTGGTTTTTACATAGTAGGGGTATAGGTTGTTTTTATATAGTTGGGTGTTTGATATGATAATGGGCAGAAGTAAAATAAATATTGCAGTTAGTATGGACGAGGTGAATAGGTTTATTACTTTTATTTGGAGTTGCACCAATTTTTTGGTTCCTAAGACCAATGGATTACTTCTATCCTATAAAAGTTGAAAAAGCCACGTTTTTATACGTGGAGGCATGAATTAGCAGTTCTTGCATACTTTTTCGGTAAATAAGGAGATTTACACTTCTATTATTAGATTCACAATCTAATGTTTTTGTTAAACTATATTTACAATAAACAGGACCTAGTACGATTTTGGGGTTGAGTGATAGGAGGAGAAGTGGAAGTAGATGTAGGGTTATTAGGGCGTTTTCTCGTGTGAATGATGGGTTAATGTTTTTGATGTGATGTGTGTACTTACCTCGTTGGGTTGTGATGAGTATGTAGAGGGAGTATAGGGCTGTGATAATAATATTTATACCTATGAGAATAATGGTTATGTTAGATCATGAGAAGGAGGCTATTACTACGAATAGTTCTCCGACTAGGTTAATTGTGGGTGGTAGGGCTAGGTTTGCGAGGCTGGCTAGTAGTCATCAGGTAGCTATTAGGGGGAGGATAGTTTGTAGGCCTCGTGCTAGAATTATTGTTCGGCTATGTACTCGCTCATAGTTTGAGTTTGCGAGACAGAATAGTGCTGATGAGGTTAGTCCGTGGGCAATTATTAGGGCTGTGGCTCCTATATAGCTTCAGGGTGTTTGGATTAATACCGCTACAATTACCAGAGCCATATGACTTACGGATGAGTACGCGATTAGGGATTTTAGGTCTGTTTGACGTAGACAGATAGAGCTTGTTATGACTATTCCTCATAGGGATAATATTATAAAGGGATATGCTATTTGGTTTGTTGCAGGGTTAAGTAAAACTGTGATGCGTATTATTCCGTACCCTCCTAGTTTTAATAATACGGCGGCAAGTACTATTGAGCCGGCAATAGGGGCTTCAACATGTGCTTTTGGTAATCAGAGGTGGAGTCCGTATAGGGGTATTTTTACCATGAATGCTATTATGCATGCTAGTCAGAGGAAAATATTGGATCAGGTAGTTGAGATGGGTTTGATTCAGTATTGGATAATTAGAAAATTTAAAGTCCCTATTGTGTTTTGGATATATATTAATGCGATTAGGAGGGGTAGTGAGCCTACTAGGGTGTAAAATAAAAAATATAGGCCGGCGTTTAGTCGCTCTGTCTGGTTGCCCCATCGGGTAATGATAATTAAAGTGGGGATTAATGTAGCTTCAAATAGGATGTAGAATATAATTAATTCCGTGGCGGTAAATGTTATAATCAAGAGGAGTTGTAGGAGAATGAGTATCGTAATATATAGTTTTTTTCGGGCTAGGGTCTCTTTTGATAGATGGGACTGGCTAGCCATGAGTATTAATGGTAGAAGTCATGTTGTTAGCACTAGTAGGGGAGCGGAAAGTGAGTCTGAGAAAAATAGTAATGAAAAATTTAGGCTGTTGTCACCCAGTTGATTTAAGTAAGAGAGGCTAATGAGGCTGATTAGTAGGCTGTGGGCGGTTGAATTAATTCAGATCATGTTGGGTTTTGATAGTCATGTTATTGGTATGAGTATAGCAGTTGGGATAATGATTTTTAGCATTGTAGGAGGTTTAGATTTTGTACATAGTCAGTACCGTATGTATTTGATACTATTACTAGTAGAGATAGACCTAGTGCTGCTTCACAGGCCGCAAATACTAGTAGGATAATAGGGGTCATACTGGCTAATGTGAAGTGGTTATTTAGGATTGCTACGGTCATTATAATAAATAGGGATAGCATTATACCTTCTAGACATAGGAGAGAAGATATTAAGTGGGATCGATATACTAATAGTCCTATAAGTGATGTGGTGAAAGCTAGAAAAATGTTGATGTAGACTATGGACATTTGATAATTATAGGATGAGCTATAATCTAATGAGTCGAAATCATTTGTTTTAGTTTAAACTAATTATCATATTCAGTTCATTCTAGTCCTTTTTGGGTTCATTCGTAGGCTAGGCTTGCGGCTAGTAGTGAGATTAGCAGGAGAGCTGTGATAAGCATAGTAGGTAGCTTACTCGTTTGTGAGGCCCAGGGGAGGGGGAGTAGTAGTGCAATTTCTAGGTCGAATAGCAAAAATGTGATGGCCACTAAGAAGAATTTTATGGAGAAAGGTAGGCGGGCAGATCCTATGGGGTCAAATCCACATTCGTAAGGGCTTGCTTTTTCTGTGTAAATATTTAGTTGGGGCAATCAGAATGCGATGAGTACAAGTAGTGTGGACAGGAGTGTGTTGGTGAGTAGGGCAAGTATTATGTTTATTATTCCTTTTCGGGTTGTACCGAAACTAGTTGATTGGAAGTCAACTGTACTTGTTAATACTAAAGGAATAGGATCCTCATCAATAAATGGAAACGTATAGGAATAGTCAGACTACGTCTACGAAATGTCAATATCAAGCGGCAGCTTCAAACCCAAAGTGGTGGTTTGATGTAAAGTGATACTTTAGTTGGCGTAGGAAGCATACGATTAGGAATGTGGAGCCAATAATTACGTGCAATCCGTGGAATCCCGTAGCTATAAAAAAAGTGGATCCGTAGACCCCATCTGAAATTGTAAATGATGTTTCGTAATATTCGGAAGCCTGGAGGAGTGTAAAGTAAACTCCTAGCGAGATTGTAATAAATAATGCTTGAAGCATGTGTTTTCGGTTTCCTTCTATTAGGCTGTGGTGGGCTCAGGTGATTGATACCCCGGAAGCTAGAAGTACAGAGGTATTGAGTAGTGGGACTTCCAAGGGGTTCAGGGGGGTAATACCTGTTGGTGGTCAGCATCCCCCTAGTTCAGGGGTCGGGGCTAGACTCGAGTGGTAGAAGGCTCAGAAAAAGCCTGCAAAGAAAAATACTTCTGAGATAATAAAGAGGATTATTCCATATCGAAGGCCTTTTTGCACAATAGGTGTATGGTGGCCTTGGAATGTGCTTTCTCGAATAATGTCTCGTCATCATTGGTATATAGTCAGTAGGTTGGTAGTTATTCCAAGAGTTAGTAGTAGTGTTGAGTTGTGGTGGAATCATATAGCTAGGCCTGAGGTTATTAGGAGGGCCGATAGGGCTCCTGTAAGTGGCCATGGGCTGGGATTAACTATGTGGTATGCATGAGTTTGATGGGTCATTAGGTATTGTCATGTAAATATAGGCTTACTAGTAGGGTAAAGACGTAGGCTTGAATTAGGGCTACTGCGAATTCAAGGATTGTTAGTAAGATAAGAATGATGAAAGTAATTAGAGCAATGGAGGTGCTAATACTTATTAGGGCTAGAGCGGCTCCTCCGATTAAATGTATTAGTAAGTGGCCTGCAGTGATGTTAGCTGTAAGTCGTACAGCTAAGGCCATGGGTTGGATAAAGAGGCTAATGGTTTCGATAATTACAAGTATAGGGATCAGGGCAATAGGTGTTCCTTGGGGTAGAAAGTGGGCCAGAGATGCTTTGGTTTTATGGCGAAATCCGGTAATTACGGTGCCAGCTCATAGTGGGATAGCTATGCCTAAGTTTATTGATAATTGGGTAGTTGGAGTAAATGAGTGGGGTAATAAGCCTAGTAAGTTTGTTGACCCAATAAATAAAATAAGGGATATTAATATTAGGGCCCAGGTCTGTCCTTTGTGGTTATGAATAGTTAATATTTGTTTTGCTGTTAATTGTACTAGTCATTGTTGTAGTGAGACTAGGCGGTTATTAATTAGTCGGTTGGGTGAAGGGAATAGAATACTTGGGAATATAATAATTAAAATGACAACGGGTAGTCCCATTATTGTTGGGGTAGTGAAAGAGGTGAATAGATTTTCGTTCATTTCTTTTCTCAAGGGTTAAGTTGTTTTAATGTAGCCATGGACTTAGGTTCTGGGCTTGATGGGTATAGGTATTTTGAGATTTTTAGTTGGAATACAATAAATAGAGTTATGATTATTGATATAATGGTGATAAATCAGGTTGATGTATCTAACTGTGGCATATCATTAAGAGAAGGTCTAAGCTTCCAGTCTTTAACTTAAAAGGTTAACGCTCATTTAGCTTCTTAATGAATTTACAGTATAGATGCAGATCATTTTTCAAAGTATGCTAGTGGGACTAGTTCGAGGACAATAGGCATGAAGCTGTGGTTTGAGCCACAGATTTCTGAGCATTGGCCATAATATAATCCAGGCCGTGTGCTTATTAGGGTTGTTTGGTTTAGTCGTCCTGGGATGGCGTCAGTTTTTAGGCCTAGGGATGGAACAGCTCATGAGTGTAGCACATCTTCTGATGAAATTAGCATGCGAATAGTTATCTCTATTGGTAAAACTACTCGGTTGTCAACTTCTAGTAGTCGGAGTTCTCCGGGTTTTAGTTCTTGAGTGGGGATTATATAAGAGTCAAAATTTAGGTCTTCGTAATCGGTATACTCGTAGCTTCAATATCATTGATGTCCCATGGTTTTTACCGTAAGGGAAGGGTTGTTGATCTCATCTATTATATAGAGAATTCGCAGGGAGGGTAGGGCAATGAGAATTAGGATAATAGCGGGTAAAATGGTTCAGATGGTTTCTACTTCTTGGGCATCTATTGTGCTTGTATGCGTAAGCTTGGTTGTCAGTATTAATGAGATAATATAAAGGACTAAGGAGCTAATCAGGAACACAATTATTAATGTATGATCATGGAAGTGTAGGAGTTCTTCTATAATGGGAGAGGTAGCATCTTGAAAACCTAGTTGAAAGGGGTATGCCATGGAAGTACATAGGATTTAAGCCTATAATTTAACTTCGACAAAGTTATGTAATTATTTTACTAATACTTCTTGATTGAGAAAGACATAATGGTTATGGCATTGGCTTGAAACCAGTTTAAGAGGGTTCGATTCCTTCCTTTCTTATTTTAATAGCACATAAGTTGGCTCTTCAAATGTATGATATGGAGGGGGACATCCATGTAATCATTCAAGATTAGTTGTGGTTAATTCTACTATGGCCACTTCTCGTTTGGATGCGAAGGCCTCTCATACTATGAAAACTATTAATATAACTGCTGTTAATGAGATGAAAGAGCCTATTGAGGAAATTGTATTTCAAGTTGTGTATGCATCTGGGTAGTCAGAATAACGTCGAGGCATTCCAGATAGGCCTAGGAAGTGCTGGGGGAAGAACGTTATGTTAACACCCACAAATATAATTGTAAAGTGAATTTTTGCTCAAGTATTGTCAAGGGTATATCCTGAGAACAGGGGGAATCAATGAACGAAACCTCCTATAATAGCGAATACTGCTCCTATTGATAAGACATAGTGGAAGTGGGCTACTACGTAATATGTGTCGTGAAGGACGATATCTAATGAAGAGTTTGCTAATACAATTCCTGTTAAGCCTCCTACGGTGAACAGGAAGATGAAACCTAGGGCCCATAGTATAGCAGGGGATCATTTAATATTACCTCCGTGAAGAGTGGCCAGTCAACTAAATACTTTTACTCCAGTAGGAATAGCAATGATTATGGTAGCTGATGTAAAGTATGCTCGTGTGTCTACATCCATTCCTACGGTAAACATATGATGGGCTCATACGATAAAGCCTAGAAAGCCGATTGATATTATGGCTCAAACTATTCCCATGTAGCCAAAAGGTTCTTTTTTACCTGAATAATAGGTAACAATATGTGAAATTATTCCGAATCCGGGCAAAATTAAAATATAGACTTCTGGGTGGCCAAAAAATCAGAACAGATGTTGATATAAGATGGGATCTCCTCCCCCAGCAGGATCAAAAAATGTAGTGTTCAGGTTTCGGTCTGTTAATAGTATGGTGATCCCTGCCGCTAAAACTGGAAGTGACAGAAGCAGCAGAACAGCAGTGATTAAAACGGATCAGACGAATAAAGGTGTTTGGTATTGAGATATAGCAGGAGGTTTTATGTTAATAATAGTGGTAATAAAATTAATAGCACCCAGGATTGAGGAAACACCTGCTAGGTGTAGTGAAAAAATAGTCAGATCTACGGATGCTCCTGCATGAGCCAGGTTACCAGCTAGGGGTGGATACACTGTTCATCCAGTCCCTGCTCCGGCTTCTACCATAGATGAAGCGAGTAGAAGTAAAAAGGAGGGGGGAAGAAGTCAAAAGCTCATGTTATTCATTCGAGGGAACGCTATATCAGGAGCTCCAATTATTAATGGGACTAATCAGTTTCCAAACCCTCCGATTATAATAGGTATTACTATAAAGAAAATTATTACAAAGGCATGAGCAGTGACGATTACATTGTAAATCTGGTCGTCTCCTAGTAGTGTGCCAGGTTGGCCTAGTTCGGCCCGAATTAAGAGACTGAGGGCGGTTCCCACTATACCAGCCCAAGCACCAAATAGAAGGTAGAGAGTACCAATATCCTTATGATTAGTTGAAAATAGTCAGCGGTTTATGAACATAGGTAAAATGGCTGAGTAGGCATTAGACTGTAAATCTAAAGACAGAGGTTTGAGCCCTCTTTTTACCAAGCTCTGTAGTGAATATCATATTGAATTGCAAATTCAAAGAAGCAGCCTGACGCTGCCGGGGCTTCTCCCGCCTTTTTTTTCTAGACGGCGGGAGAAGTGGATTGAAGCCAGTTGATTAGGGTATTTAGCTGTTAACTAAAATTTCGTGGGGTTGGAGCCCACCAATCTAGTGGGGACTTAGCTTAAATTAAAGTGTTTGATTTGCAATCAATTGATGTGAGATAAATTCTTGCAGTCCTTATGTGGTTTGGTGTGCAGAAGTTAAGTCCGTGAGGCTTACTTAGGGCTTTGAAGGCTCTTGGTCTGAGTTTAACCTAAACTTCTAATCCAGAATGGATAGGATTGGTGTGAGTGGGAGTAGTATGGTTGATATTACAATTAGAGGGGGTAGGAGGGTTATTTTTTTTGTGTATTCAAATCGTCATTTTATTTTTATACTGTTGTTTGAGGGGAATATGGTTAGTGCAGTGGTGTATGTTAGTCGTATGTAGAAGTATAGGTTGAGTAGTGCTGTTATGGCTAGAAGTGTTGGTACCATGATCATTTCGTTTTTGGTTAGCTCTTGGATAATTATTCATTTTGGAATAAAGCCGGAGAGTGGGGGAAGGCCGCCCAGGGATATTATTAGTACTAGAATGAGTGAGGTAATTAGGGGTGTTTTATTTCATGTTTGTGATAGGGATGATGTTGTGGTAGTGGAGTTGTACATAAATAGTATGAAGGTGGTTAATGTTATGATGATATAAATGGTTAGGTTTAGGATTATTATTGTGGGGTTGTATATTACAATAGCTGTTATTCAGCCTATATGGGCGATTGAGGAGTATGCTATGATTTTCCGTAGTTGCGTTTGGTTGAGTCCTCCTCAGCCTCCGATTATGACTGATATAATGGATATTGTTAGGAGTAGGTTGGGGTTGATGGTGGGTGAGATTTGATAGAGGACAGACAGTGGTGCGATTTTTTGTCATGTTAGTAGGATTAGGCCTGAGGACATGGGGATTCCTTGTGTGACTTCAGGTACTCAGAAGTGGAATGGAGCCAGTCCTAGTTTTATTGCCAGGGCAGTCGTTATCATGATTGATGCCATAGGATTGAGGTCTTTTGACACGGTTCATTGTCCTGAGTGCAGCAGGTTGATGATGATTCCTATTATTAGGATTATAGAGGCGGTTGCTTGTGTTAGGAAGTATTTTGTGGCTGCTTCTATAGCTCGTGGGTTATAATTTTTTATGAGAATGGGGATGATGGCTAGTAGGTTTATTTCAAAGCCAATTCAGATTATGAGTCAGTGAGAGGTTGTTATTACAATTATAGTTCCTGAGATAACGGTTGATATAATGATGATAAAAATGGGGGGTTTGATTAGTATGGGAAGGGTATAAACCAACATTTTCGGGGTATGGGCCCGATAGCTTATTTAGCTGACCTTACTTTAGAATATAGTGTAATGATGGTAGCACGAAGATTTTTGGATTCTTAGGATTAGGTTCGAATCCTATAATTCTAGAAATAAGAGGATTTGAACCTCTATGTTTTACTCTATCAAAGTAACTCTTTTGTCAGACATATTTCTTATGTTTGAGGTGGGATGCTTGCTGTGATGATGGGTAGAGATACATGTCACATGCATAGGGCCAGGGTGAGGGGTAAGAAATTTTTTCACAAGAGATGTATTAGCTGGTCATATCGGAATCGTGGGTATGATGCTCGGATTCATAAGAAGGTAGTTGTTAGGAGTAGGGCCTTTACTGTAAAATTAGCGGTGTATAATTCTGGTATGTAGGGGTTGTGGAATGCTCCGAAAAATAGAATTGTTGTGAGGCTGTTTATTATGATGATGTTGGCGTATTCCGCTATGAAAAATAGGGCAAAGGGACCTGCTGCGTATTCTACATTGAATCCGGAGACAAGTTCTGATTCTCCTTCTGTTAGGTCGAATGGAGCTCGGTTAGTTTCTGCTAGTGTTGAGATAAATCATATTATGGCTAGGGGTCATGCAGGGATGATTAGTCAGATATATTCTTGGGTGGTGATTAGTGTAGCTAGTGTGAAGGATCCGTTTATTAATAATACTGATAGGAGGATGATGGCTAGTGTGACTTCGTATGAGATTGTTTGGGCCACGGCTCGTAGGGCTCCGATTAGGGCGTATTTTGAGTTTGAGGCTCATCCTGATCATAGGATGGAGTAGACGGCTAGGCTTGATATGGCTAGTATAAATAATACTCCTAGGTTTATGTTAATGAGGGGGTATGGCATGGGTAGTGGGATTCATATGGTTAGGGCTAGTGTGAGGGCTAGGATTGGTGCTATAATGAATATGGATATAGAGGATGTGAGGGGTCGAAGAGGTTCTTTGGTGAATAATTTTATGGCGTCTGCAATGGGTTGGAGTAGTCCGTATGGTCCTACAATGTTTGGTCCTTTGCGGAGTTGTATGTAGCCTAATACTTTTCGTTCGACTAGGGTCAGGAAGGCTACGGCAAGGAGAATGGGGATAGTTAGTGAGAGGATGTTAATTATGAACATGTTGTTAGGAAGAGGAATTGAACCTCTGATTCTAAAAGCTTAAGTTTTATGCAATTACCGGGCTCTGCCACCCTAACAAACCCGAGCTCTACGGGTAGGATAATTAAATAAACTGTCTAGATTAAGATTATATCATCTATTTGGTTAAAGGCGCTTTGGTGAAGTGGGCCTTATTTCTCTTGTCCTTTCGTACTAGGAGAAATTATTTAATAGATAGAAACCGACCTGGATTACTCCGGTCTGAACTCAGATCACGTAGGACTTTAATCGTTGAACAAACGAACCTTTGATAGCTGCTGCACCATCGGGATGTCCTGATCCAACATCGAGGTCGTAAACCCTATTGTCGATATGGACTCTAGAATAGGATTGCGCTGTTATCCCTAGGGTAACTTGTTCCGTTGATCAAGTTTTTGGATCAATAAGTGATGTAATACTTTCGACTGGTTAGTCTAGATTTAAATCACTCGGAGGTTGTTTTATTCTCCGAGGTCACCCCAACCTAAATTGTCGGCCCATGTAGAGATTTGTTGTTCCTGTCGGTTAATTAGTGGGGTCTCTTTGGGTCGGTTAATTAAAGCTCCATAGGGTCTTCTCGTCTTATTGTTATATTCCCGCCTCTTCACGGGAAGGTCAATTTCACGGATTGGAAGTAAGAGACAGTAAAGCCCTCGTGTGGCCATTCATACAAGTCCCTATTTAGGGAACAAATGATTATGCTACCTTTGCACGGTCAGGATACCGCGGCCGTTTAACTAGTGTCACTGGGCAGGCAGTGCCTCTAATACTGGAAATGCTAGAGGTGATGTTTTTGGTAAACAGGCGGGGCTTGTGTTTGCCGAGTTCCTTTTACTTCTTTTAATCTTTCCCTAATTTGCATGCCTGTGTTGGGTTAACAGTTAGTTTGATATTTTATTTATGGTTAGGTTATATATATCTTGTTGTTAACTATCAGTGGTTATCCGTTCTGATATAAGCTTATGCAGGGAGAAATGTTTCTTGTTACTCATATTAGCATTATTGCTTCTATTGTCAGATAGATTAGCCCAGTTTTAGGTTAGGAGTTAGTTGCGTTTTTTGACATTAAGATGTTTTGGATTGTTGAGCTTGAACGCTTTCTTAATTGATGGCTGCTTTTAAGCCAACTATGGTCTGTGTTTATGCTTACTCTCTAATAAAGGCTGTATCCTAATTCTAAAAAGCTGTACCTTTTTAGATTATATTTTAAACTTACATTGGAATTCTAGAGGTTTTTGAGGTAAGTTTAAAGTTGAACTAAGATTCTGTTCTGGGCAACCAGCTATCACCAGGCTCGTTAGGCTTTTCACCTCTACCCACAAATCTTCTCACTATTTTGCAACATAGATGAGTTTATCCTGTAATAGATTGTTCATGGGTAGCTCGTCTGGTTTCGGGGGGTCTAGCTGAAGTTCTCTTTGCTAGGCTGTTCTAGCTAATTCATTATGCAAAAGGTACAAGGGGTAATCTTTGCTGTATGGTGCTTTTAATTTTATCTTTCATCTTTCCCTTGCGGTACTTTCTCTATAGCGCCAAGTTAAATTTCTATCTCCTATACTTTTATAAGTAACTAAATGTTTTGTTTTATTTTCTAGTGTTAGTTGGATTTGTGGGTGTTTGGGCTAGCTTTGGCTCAAGATGGTCAGTTTAATGTGAAATCTTCTGGGTGTAAGCCAGATGCTTTATTTAAGCTACATCTTGTTATCCAAGCACACTTTCCAGTATGCTTACCTTGTTACGACTTGTCTCCTCTTGTGAGTGTAGTGGTTTGAATAGGTTTCTTTGGGGCTGTCACTTGAGGAGGGTGACGGGCGGTGTGTACGTGCTTCATGGCCCGATTCAATTGAGCTCTCTATTCTCAGATTTACTACTAAATCCTCCTTTAATACTTAGTTTCATAAGGATTTTCGTGGGTGTTCTAGTTGTAGAAAATGTAGCCCATTACTTCCCATCTCATGGGCTACACCTTGACCTAACTTTTTTGTGTTAAGATACTTGTGCTTACTTTTCTTCCTTTTTAGGGTTTGCTGAGGATGGCGGTATATAGGCTGGATTAGCAAGAGATGGTGAGGTATATCGGGGTTTATCGATTATAGAACAGGCTCCTCTAGAGGGATGTAAAGCACCGCCAAGTCCTTTGAGTTTTAAGCTGTTGCTGGTAGTTCTCTGGCGGATAGTTTTGTTTGGACTAACTATCTGAGTTTAGGGCTAAGCATAGTGGGGTATCTAATCCCAGTTTGGGTCTTAGCTATCGTGTGGTCGGAGATATTAAAGTTACTTTCGTGCTGTATTTTTATGTTAACTGTAGCTTTTTACAGCCTAGTTAAGGTTTAACTTTAGTATATTTTTCTCTATAACACGCTTTACGCCGTGGATCTATTAGTTTGGGTTAATCGTATGACCGCGGTGGCTGGCACGAAATTTACCAACCCTTGTTTAATATAGCTTAGTCGAACTTTCATTCATAGCTTAATTTTTATCACTGCTGTGTCCCGTGGGGGTGTGGCTGAGCAAGGTGTCATGAGCTACATATAGTTGTGTGCTTGATACCAGCTCCTTTAGGTCACTAGGTGACTTGGAGGGCATTTTCACCGGGGTGCGGAAGCTTGCATGTGTAATCTTATTAATAACTAATGGAAAGGCCAGGACCAAACCTTTGTGTTTATGGAGTCTGGTGACTCATCTAGGCATTTTCAGTGCCTTGCTTTGTGTATTTAAGCTACATTAACTGGTGTGTGGAGTTAATTTGGGTATATGAGATATTGTTCGATAGGGACGAGTTAGAGGTCGGGTTGGCGTATCTATAGATAGTTGCAAACAAAGTTATGATTTAGTATTAATAATTAGTAATGATAGGGGATTGGTAAAGCTTGTAAGCGTTATTCTTAGGCCTTATGTTTAGGTACGGTCTAGTCTTGTTTTTGGGGTTTGGCAAGACAGAAATAGGCACGTATTATTATAAATAAGGTTAACGGGGGGTAAGGGGGGTTTGGTTAAGCTAGTTATTTACTAAATCAAAATGTTTGCATGTGTATACGTGTATACGTGTATACGTGTGTACGTGTGTACGTGTGTACGTGTACGTGTACGTGTACGTGTACGTGTACGTGTATACGTGTATACGTGTATACGTGTATACGTGTATACGTGTATACGTGTATACGTGTATACGTGTATACGTGTACGCGTATACGTGGGTGCGCGCATGCCGTGTCCTGTGGAACATTGGGAATTTAGGTATATGTCCTGTGACCATTGACTGAATAGCACCTTGACTGTCTGTACGTGTGGAAACCCCGCATAGAGAATAAGCCCAGCTACAATATATTTGACTGAGTCAGGACCTTTAGGTCATAGCTGAGTCATAGCAAGTTCGACCCCTAAAAATTAAAAGATACCAAATGCATGACACCACAGTTATGTGTGATCATGGGCTGATTAGTCATTAGTCCATCG